CTTTCTCTTCTATCTCCCAGCTTTCGAGTTTCTTTAGTTATTCACTAGAACAGTTATGATCGGGAAGTCGAGACAAGGCAAGTGTTCGGATCTATTATGACATAGCCGTGAGGCGCTCAACGGACACTTTTTTTATTCGAAAACTTTTCTGGGCTTTGGATTGACATAAAAAATCATTTTTTTGTACAACCTAGCCTATTCTTAATCTTAATTAATTAGAAGGTCTTAAACAGAATCCCTTAATGTTTTACAGAGATTCTGCCCGGTATCTGGATTTAGATATTCGAAGGTTTTTTCTTATTTTTTTGAGTTATTTTAATTTAGTATTTCGATTATTCTATCGAATCGAATTAATTAGAATTAATTGCAATACAATATGTATATTTCATTTTTAATTGCAATACAATATGTATATTTCATTTTTAAATGAAATATACATATTAGAATTCTCTATTCTCTAATTCTGTCTAATAATGATAATTAAGAAACTGTAATCTAATGTGAAATATAGATTCTTGAAAATGAAAAAAAAAATACTATTTTAATTAATTCTAAATCGAATTTCAATAATCTACTAAAATAACATTATAATAGCTAATAGCCGAAAAAAACTAAATCTATTCTGTACTGGATCTGTGTATTCTTTAGACCGATGAAATACCAAACAAACTAGAATTACTGAGTAAGAAGAGATATAATGAAATTCGTTGATTGGTTATTCCCGACGAAATTTGATTTGACTCAGAGGTACAACATTAATTCTAAAAGATCAAAAATTCGAAAAATTTTACTCGAAACGCCTCGTGATCTTCAACCAATTATGTGCTTCAATATAATTACCAGGAGTAAGCGCTATAGCTTGTTTCCAATACTCAGCGGCTTGATCGAACCAAGCCTCCGCAATTTCAGAATCTCCCTGTCGAATGGCCTGCTCTCCCCGGTCGGAATAGAAGGTTCCTTCCCTTAGAACCGTACTTGAGAGTTTCCTACCTCATACGGCTCAGCAGTCAACTCTTTTGGTATTCATTTTAACTCTCGAACTGAATGAGATTTCTATCTCACTTTTTGGTTTCGGGTTAACCAAAAGAGGTAATTGCATAAGTTTCAAACTTGAATTATTATTTAGAATCATAATCCTTGTTTTATCTTTTATCCCACCTTCAGCAGAATAAAGAAAGGATGGACATTTCTTCCTTTCATTACGATTTTCTGCAAAGTAACTATCTCGGTTTCATATCGAAATTGATTGATATAGAATTCTTGCAAAAGTCTTTCCTTCCTTCATAAGAAAGAAAAAACTTACTATCTTTGGGATCTGATCCTACACCGCTGCTCAATACCTGAGTGGATCACCTCTATTACATAAGCAGATTCCTAACTTTTATTTGTATTATATTATGGTAATGGTATAAGTAAGCAGTTCTTTTCTTAATCATAAGGTATTTATCCAAACCTCGTTAATTGATCTTTACGGCGCTTCCTTTCTAGCAATTCGATTTTTTATCCATAGAATAAAGTATCTAGGCATATCTTAATTTCTTCATATTTCGACTCCTGTGAAGTTTTTTTTGCTACAGCTCATAAAAATCGTTGTTTTGGACGATGTATATGTAGAGAGCCTACTTTCTTTTTCGTATGTATTCGTATTTACTAACCGGTTTTTGGTCTTTCTTTCCTTTTATCTTTCTATAGTGGAGATAGTCGCACGTAATGACAGATCACGGCCATATTATTAAATGCTTGTGGTAAGAATGGGTTTCGTTCGAGTGCCCTAAAATAATATTCTAAAGCTTTCGTATGATCCCCATTACTTGTATGAATAAGGCCTATGTTATATAATATATAACTTCGATCATAGGGATCAATTTCTAGCCGCATAGCTTCATAATAATTCTGTAAAGCTTCTGCATAATTTCCTTCAGATTGGGCTGACATCCGTTACGGTCGTCATTCGATTCAAAGAATCTCCGTTCCAGAACCGTACATGAGATTTTCACCTCATACGGCTCCTCCCTTAAAATTTAATTCATAATGAGAATATTTCAATCGGTTTTTGATTCCATGTATTGTATTCTCATTATGAATTGAGTGGAGCTAGTGTTTTTGCATGAAATTTCTAGCCAACCTTCCTGCGAAAGAACTTCTGTTAACATCAAATGTGTTGTTACTAAATAGAAAAGGTAACTCCAAAAATTTCTTTGTTCTCAACGCCCCCTAATTTCCAGGAATTAGTCACTTCAACAGTCTTTGATGGTTATACGAGTATCCAAAGTACGAACGAGATGGATGTTTGTTGTCCCAACCATTCTTTTACCAATCCAAATAAGGAAAGGGTATAAGTTATTTTTAACAAAGCTTTCATCTTGTTGATTTCTAGGTGTAGTGCTTTTCTCTCGTGCTGCCTATTAATACTAATAGAGTGGGATTGACCTGTAATATAGAACCAATAGGTGTAACCTTTCGCTCAATACTAAAATGGATAATGGAAGCATATGAGGCTGCATCAATCGGGGATACACGACAGAAGGAATTGTTCTATTTCTAAACTTCACCTTCAACAAGCGTAGATTTTTTTTCAATAACCTATAAATAATAAGTTTTTTCTATATTCAACTTTTATGTTTTTAAGTTTTTTGTAAAAAAAAAGAATCAAATCACACCATCTCTGTAATAGGTAAATGCCTCTTTTTCTCCTGAAGTTGTTGGAATTATTCTTAATAAAATATTGGCCACAACTGAAAAGGTCTTATCAATAAAATTTCCATTTGTCCGCGATCTAGACATAGGTAACAATCCATTCTACAATTCTTCTCATTACCCCTCGTGGGAAAATGATCCTACAAACAAAGGAATTATACAATACAAAATAGCATAAAAATGGATTCATTTCAAAAAATAAAAGAAATGAAGATACGAGACTTATACTACTATTTCGCTAGAATCAAATACTCAAAAGTATACTTTTTGCAAGAATAAATAAGAAATATTGGAATCTAATTCGAATTCATCCAATCCAAATAGAGTAGTATACCAATGAAACTATTCCTATTTCATTGAAACTGAAGAATCAAGGAATTCTTCCTATGCATTAAGTCAAAAAAGGGCTTTGATTGAATTATGATCCAAAGAGGAAGGGAAAATAATATTCTACGATGTAACTAGAATAACTACCAATATGGAATCGAAGTTGAGTTTAAATGGAATGGAATCATGATTGAAGGTATCCATTAATCATAGTCTATAAAAAAAGTAAAACCCTCAATCTATTGATTCCTTCCAATTCATTGATTTTTTCTGATATGGTATAAATATCATATTCAAAAAGGGCGGGAACATCATATTTGCAAATATTGAGTCGATTTTTTTGAGTTTAGCCTTTGACAAGCACAAGAAAAAACTTTCATTAAAGAAAATATGAAATATTCATAACTCGCTATTTATTTGGGTTCTGGGTCATAATCATTGTAAAGGAGAGGTGGCCGAGTGGTTCAAGGCGTAGCATTGGAAATGCTATGTAGACTTTTGTTTACCGAGGGTTCGAATCCCTCTCTTTCCGTACCTGCATTTCACTCAATTCACCAACATTGTTGACCGTAACAAATAAAACACCAGGAGATACCATTATTATAGCAGTTAGATCCTTCTTAGATTTTTCTATCGATTTTTTTCTAATTGCTGTGGTACGAAAAATACTGGAAAAGGTGGACAAGGATGGGTAGGAGAAAATTCAGACCAAAATCCTTACCTTAATCTTACATCAATTTACTTTAGTACAAACACGAAGGAAGCCAAATTTTTCGAAACCCTTTTTGATAAAGGTAGGTTTAAGTCTGGCGAGAATAATATTCTACGACTAGTAATTCATTTATTTTCAAACCGACCCACTTATTATCTATTATTTGATTGACTAATCCTTTATATGGGAATGGGTGAAGAGTCAAATGTTTTGGCAATTCCCCGGGAGGGGATGAATCCAGATAATTTTGAACGAGAGATTTGGAGTTTTGTTTCTCCCTCGCCATAATAATATCTTGGGGTTTGCAACGATAACTTGGTATATCTACTATACGACCATTAACTAAAATATGTCTATGGTTAACTAATTGGCGTGCTCCAGGAATAGTAGGAGCCATACCTAATCGAAAAAGGATGTTATCCAAACGCATTTCAAGTAATTGGAGTAAAACCTGACCTGTTGACCCTTTGGCTTTTCTAGCTATACGAAAGTATTTCAACAACTGTCGTTCTGTAATACCATAATGAAAACGTAATTTTTGTTTTTCTTCTAGCCGAATACGATATTGAGATCTTTTTCCGGAACGCGATTGGTTTCTAAGATCGCTTCCAACTTTAGGCTTTTTATTAGTTAGTCCGGGTAAAGCTCCTAGACGGCGTATTTTTTTGAAATGAGGACCTCGGTAACGCGACATAAAGACTCCTTCTTTTTTTTATTGATATTTCATTTTAGTAAAAACCGAAATTAAAACTGAACTAAATAATAAATTTCTGAAATATTGTACTACAAAGAATAATCAGATGAATTGTATAAATATCCGAAGCCAGCCCCTTTTTCTATTTTTATTTTTTTAGAATTTCATTTCTAAAAAAAGTTTTTATTTGATTACAATTTTTTTTTAGAATTCAACTATTTCTAAATATAGATAATATAATTATGTTAATTATGTATATTAGAAAATAATAGATTCGAAAATATCGAAACTAGAAAATAATAAAAAATCCTTTTCTGAGTTGAGTTATTTTTCCGAAATTAAACTCTTTCATTGAACTTTTATTTCATTGAACTTTTATTCATAGGTGTAAGTTTATACAACATAAAAAACCATAAACCCTTTGACAAAGAAAAGGTGTCTTTCTTCTTTGATTTTGAAGAAACATGTTTCACTCATATTCATATAAAAAATAGAAATCGAACAAATAGATAAAAGCCAGCTATCGGAATCGAACCGATGACCATCGCATTACAAATGCGATGCTCTAACCTCTGAGCTAAGCGGGCTCGCATAAGAGAAGTTTTACATCCATAGTAATTAAAAAAAATATATCTTAGATTTGAACTATTTGTTTATGAATAGTTCAAATGAAATCAATTTGAAATCCATAGTGAAAAAATTTTATTTTTATACATTATTATATTTATATATATTATTATATATATATATTTATATATTATATATTTTATATATTTTCAAATTCGAATTTTTTTGAATTATTAGTATTCAATATTATATTAGATTTGTATTAGATTTTTTGAAATAAACAAAAAATAGATTATGAAATTCATTAATTAAAATGAATGAATTTCCATTTTAGTTATAGGAATCTACCTTAAGAAAAAATAATTATAGAATGGTATGATAAAGAATAACATAAAAATAGAATATTCATATAGATATTATGCTTTGATTCGAAGACTAGAACGAAAAAAAGAAAAGAATCGACCTTTTAAGTATTCAAAATTACATAGGAAAAAAAAGAAAAGGGATCATATATATGGTGGTATAAATTTATATTGAATTGAAGAGAAAAAAATATATAGAATTAGTTGTGATTGGCCCATATCAAAAATGAACTCCTAGTAGAGATGAAAGAAACTAGACAAATAAATAAGTTCCTTTCGGTATATGAATTGGTATATAATCAATTCAACGATTTGAGGATAATCAAAAAAGAAATAACTAAGGAAGAGTACATTAAACTGAGATTTGAATCAAAAAAGGGGATATGGCGAAATTGGTAGACGCTACGGACTTAATTCGTTTGAGCCTTAGTATGGAAACCTACTAAGTGAGAACTTTCAAAATCAGAGAAACCCTGGAATTAAGAAAAATGGGCAATCCTGAGCCAACTCCCGCTTTCCAAATAAAAAAAGGATAGGTGCAGAGACTCAATGGAAGCTATTCTAACAAATGGCGTTGACTTCGTTGCATTGTTATAAGGATTACTCCTCCAAAAAGGATGAAGAAGAAACGTATATACATATGTATACGTACTGAAAAATTAAATACTATACTGTATCGAAAATAAAGAATTAATGATGACCCGAATACATTTTTTTCATATTCATATAAAAATAAAAATAAAAAAATGGAATAATTGTTGTGAATTGATTCCAAGTTGAAGAAAGAATCGAATATGAATTTCATAAATTCATATTTAAAATTTACCCCGTGTCTGATAGATCTTTTGAAGAACCAATCAATTGGATGAGAATGAAGATAGAGTCCCATTCTACATGTCAATACCGACAAGAATGAAATTTATAGTAAGAGGAAAATCCGTCGACTTTATAAATCGTGAGGGTTCAAGTCCCTCTATCCCCAAAAAAGCTCATTTGATTCTCTAACTAGTTATCCTCTTTTTCGTTAACGGTTCAAAATTGGTTCTCCTCCTAATTTACTCTTCTTTCCATAAAGGTATCTGAGCATAATTTTTTTTATTATTAAAAAGTCTTGTGATAGAAATGATAGATGTACAAATGACCAGCTTTGAGCAAATGATGAGTATTCCACTTTTTTGAATGATTCACAATATATATTCTTTATTGTACTAAAACTGACATACAAAGTCTTCTAGATCCAAGAACTTCTGAGGCCTAGATAACACTTTGTAATATCCTTTCGCCTTTTATTTAATTGACATAGAAACCTGTTATCTAATAACATGAGTAGATACTGCGGCGCGAAAGGCCGGGATAGCTCAGTCGGTAGAGCAGAGGACTGAAAATCCTCGTGTCACCAGTTCAAATCTGGTTCCTGGCACACGATTTATTTAGATTTAGATGAGTATCCATTCTAGAGATTCATTGATATGGATGAATATACATATTAATGAATTGTTTAGATCATGACACATAGGGAACTTAGACCTCGAGATGTCTAGACATATACTTGATAGATGGGAAAAGATTAGCTAAAAAGATGTGAAAGAGTTTTTTCTTTGTTTATTTGGGTATACGTTTGTTTGGTTAGACCGTGTCGCTTCGCATTGAAAAACAATATGAATACTTCATATTCAAAAAAGTGGAATTAATTAGTTGAAAGACGAAAAAAGGATGATAAAGTAGAGGGGAGGTAAAGTAGGAAACTCGAAAAGATATATTTCAGATTAGAGGACAAATAGAATCCTATTTCGTCTCATTTCTTTTTTTTCTATTTCGTCATTTACCCCCCCTACATTACATGACTTTCTAGAGTCCATATAAGTGATATTCGCGACACAAAGTTCATGATACAAAAATTTATTGGTTCATTCTATTCTAGTGGCTCGGCTCATCCAAAATGAAAGTATCTTCCTAAATTGAAAATTTCAACGAATTCCTAATTCGATTGTCTTTCATTTTTAAACCACGCATAATACGAATAAAAGGCCAATTACTTTGATCGATTGATCTAGAACCGAGGGTACAAATATGCCTTATCCATCCATTTATTTTAAGATTAATTTCCTATCATTCAATAGGCATCTTGTATTTCATAAAAA